GAAATGCATTAACATAAATACAGCTGTAAGAAGAGGTAATACAAAAGTGTGTAAACTATAAAAACGAGTCAAAGTGGATTGTCCAACACTAGCACTTCCGCGTAATAATTCTACAAGAGGGGATCCTATTACCGGAATAGCGTCAGGTACACCTGTTACAATTTTGACTGCCCAATAACCAATTTGATCCCAAGGTAAAGAATAACCTGTTACACCAAAAGATGCGGTCAATACACCCAGAACCACACCAGTAACCCAAGTTAATTCGCGAGGTTTTTTAAAACCACCGGTGAGGTATACACGAAATACGTGCAGGATCATCATTAGGACCATCATACTTGCCGACCAGCGATGAACTGATCGGATTAACCAACCAAAGTTAGCTTCAGTCATTATATATTGAACAGAAGCAAAAGCCTCAGTAACAGTTGGACGGTAATAAAAAGTCATAGCAAATCCCGTAGCGACTTGTACTAAAAAACAAGTAAGGGTAATTCCTCCTAGACAATAAAATATGTTGACATGCGGAGGAACATATTTACTAGTTATATCATCTGCAATCGCCTGAATCTCAAGACGTTCTTCGAACCAATCATAAACTTTATTGAGATAGGTAAACCAAGGTTACTCCCCCTCTAAGAACTGTATATGAGAATTTCATCTCCTACAGCTCAAACAAAAAAAAAGATCCAAATGCTGATTGAAACGCATATGGAATATAAAGTTTTCAACTTCTCTCTCATTCAATATTATTTAAGGATATGAAAGAGTCAAAACGCGAAAGCTCTTCTTTGTGGTTAAATGCCAAAAAATCAAGTAAGCTCATACGTCTTTATGTTGTGTTGACAGGCCTCTTGAATCTTCTAGATTACCTATCTTTATTGTCTTTTTTATTTGGTATTTGTATGTAATGGGAATGCAGAATTCTTCTTGTTTTCTTTATTATTGATAGGAATTCTCTTGTTAAGACCCTACTTAACTAATCAATTGAAACCTCAGATTCATACGAGAACCACGATAATTCAATGAAACCTTCAAAGTCCAAAGTTCACTGAGTCAGAACCATTGGATCATCACTTATTCAATCAAAAAAAAAGCTATAATTATTAAGAACATAAAATACAAAGAAGCGTCTGCCCTTTGATCCAAATAAGAGTTTAAAAGCAGAAAAAGATTTTGATTTATTAAAAGATAGAACCGAAAGAAGTCCGGCTACGAGGTCTGAGTATTAAGTATGAATCATAGTTCGAATACTTTGTGATCTATTTGATCTATTTCGTGCTCCAGATACTTGAATGAATATCTGACGAAGTAAAAACATCTTGATAAAGATGACAGACCCTATTCTCTGTATTATCCATAGGGTCAATTCTAACAAGTCACACACTCATATTCCGGAAATATACAATGCAGAAAAAATTTCGCGGTCGAACTACCAAAGGAGAATAGGCTAAAATTTTTAGACCTACATACTTTACTTTTTTGTATCGAACGAAAAGCGAGGACTTGAAGATTCTTCTCAGTCTAATTCACTGAAATTCCATCCAGTAGAACAGAAGAATTATAAATCTCCAAAATAATAGCTAGGAATACCGCAAATAGAGCCATTGCAATACCCATCAAAGGGGTTGTTCCCCATCCAGGAGCTACTTTACCATATTCGGAATTCAATGGTTTCAATAACTTCCCTACAGTAGTGCTTCTTGGACCAGATCTAGAACTATCCTCAACAGTTTGTGTAGCCATAAATCTTATTTTGTATTCATTACGATCTGTTGACTTTGTATACCATTCCATTGTAAATAAACGATCTTAGCATAGATCCGTTGTGGTCTTTCAATTCTATAATAATGGAAACAGCAACCCTAGTCGCCATCTTTATATCTGGGTTACTTGTAAGTTTTACTGGGTATGCTCTATATACTGCCTTTGGGCAACCCTCTCAACAACTAAGAGATCCGTTCGAGGAACACGGGGACTAGTTGACGTAATCAGCCTCCAAATATTTGGAGGCTGATTACATCAATGAAGATAATGAAAAATTATTTCATTTTTTAGTTGAAATTTTAGGTGGTTCCCGAAAAAAAATAGCGAAAAAAATGATCCCTAAAGTCGATACTAAGAGAAATGTATAAACCAATGCTTCCATAAATTTGATCGTGGTTTACAATTATAGCTTTCATACCTGTTTTGTTTATGTTTACTTAGGCGCATCCCTCCGGATAAAGAAAGAAAAAGAGGCAAAGAAACGGCAGCGATTTAAATCAAGACTCCTACCTACAGTACCCTACCTATTAAATAAAATCGCAAACAGAAACTAGAAGAAAAAAAGCAATGTTGTATCAGACTGCTTGTCTTTTTGTAGTTGGATCTCCAAGTTTTTGGAATGCCCCAAATTCCACTTGAGCATCCAAATCTGGATCAATACCAGCAAAAACATCTCTGAAGAGGGTTCTAGCACCATGCCAAATGTGTCCAAAGAAGAAAAGTAGAGCAAACGAAGCATGCCCAAAAGTAAACCAACCTCTTGGACTACTACGAAAAACACCGTCGGATTTCAAAGTAGCACGATCTAATTCAAAAATCTCACCCAATTGAGCCCGTCTAGCATATTTTTTCACAGTTGCGGGATCACTATAACTCACTCCATTAAGTTCACCACCATAAAACTCAACAGTTACACCTACTTGTTCAACACTATATTTAGATTCTGCCCTTCTAAACGGGACGTCGGCTCTAACAATTCCGTCTCCGTCTACCAAAACAACCGGAAATGTTTCAAAAAAAGTAGGCATACGGCGTACAAACAGTTCGCGCCCTTCTTTATTTCTAAAGACGGGGTGTCCTAACCATCCAACAGCTATTCCATCCCCATTGTCCATTGAACCCGCTCGGAATAACCCCCCTTTTGCTGGATTATTACCAATATAATCATAAAAAGCTAATTTTTCAGGAATTTTAGACCAAGCTTCTGATACACTTTGATTTTCAGCTAGTCCAGCACTAACTCTTCGATATATTTCTTGTTGAAAGTATCCCTGATCCCATTGATAACGAGTAGGACCAAATAATTCGATGGGAGTAGTTGCAGAACCATACCACATAGTTCCAGCAACAACAAAAGCTGCAAAAAAGACAGCAGCAATACTACTGGAAAGGACGGTTTCAATATTTCCCATACGCAATCCTTTGTATAGACGTTGAGGCGGACGAACACTAAGATGGAATAAGCCCGCTAATATACCCAACGTCCCTGCTGCAATATGATGAGAAGCTATTCCTCCCGGAACAAAAGGGTCAAAACCCTCCACGCCCCACGCCGGATTTACGGGTTGGACCTTTCCAGTTAGTCCATAAGGGTCGGATACCCATATTCCAGGACCATATAATCCTGTTACATGAAATGCGCCAAAACCAAAGCAAGCCACTCCGGAAAGAAATAAATGAATTCCAAAAATCTTGGGCAAATCCAAAGACGGTTTGCCTGTACGTTCATCACAAAAAATTTCTAGATCCCAATATACCCAATGCCAAATAGCTGCCAAGAAGCACAAGCCAGAAAACACGATATGTGCTCCGGCTACCCCTTCGTAACTCCAAAGACCCGGATTCGTTATAGTCCCTCCTGTAATATTCCAACCGCCCCATGAATTCGTTATTCCTAAACGAGTCATGAAGGGTATAACGAACATACCTTGTCTCCACATTGGATCAAGGACAGGATCAGAGGGATCAAAAACTGCTAATTCATATAGAGCCATCGAACCGGCCCAACCAGCAACCAGAGCCGTATGCATTATATGAACAGAAAGCAAACGGCCGGGATCATTCAATACAACAGTATGAACACGATACCAAGGCAAACCCATGGAAATACCCCTTTATCAATGAAAAATAGACACTATGTAACTTTATTGCATTGGAAAAAGCTATGTTACTGACCCCCCCTTTTTTTAGGTAATTATTTCGGAGAAAGGATTAATATTTGTTCTATTCTGTTAGTAATAATGGAACAATTTGATTCATAGGAAAAAAGGGAAGCGGATCTATTCTATATCCGATAAGTACCAATACGCAATGGGGGTGAATCCTATTTTATATGAACCAAGATAGCTACTCTTGTTCATCATTCCAAAGTCTGCTCCTTTATTTTGATTCATTATCTCTTACTTTACTTTGATTTTATATTTGATTTTAGTTTATTCAACTGATGTATTAAATATCATTAATAAAGTAGGAAAAAAAGATAATATTAAAAAAAAAAAAAGATAATATTATTAAAAAATGAAACCCCAGTCTTACGTTTCCACATCAAAGTGAAATAGAGAACTTCATTCTCTTTTTTTTTCATTTCATGCCTATTGGCGTTCCAAAAGTACCTTTTCGAAGTCCTGGAGAAGGAGATACATCTTGGGTTGACATATAGTGCGACTTGTCAGATATATTGGGCTATATGGGATTTCCCCGTTTTCTCCCTCGATCGAGATATCCTCTGTTTCGCCCAAAAAGATTGATTGAATTATCAAAAATTTGTAACGCGAAGCGCAAAAAATAAAGTGGAATTGAATGCAGGGAGTATTTAGATTGATATTAGATTATCAAAATTTTTTTATGGTTTACGTGATCGGACTAATAAAATGAAGTATCCAGGCTCCGTTTAGCAAAAACCCAATTGATAATTAATATATAATATTTTTATAATTACTACTTATATGATATGCAAATATGATATGCAAAATTATGATAACAAATTCTATAAAAAAATATAAAAAATTGAAACAGGGTGATCTAAAACTGTTGATAAAATCAAATATATAGAATGAAAAATTTGTTGACTATATTGACAGAAGACATGTGAAAGAAATGAATTGAAAAAAAAAAAGAGTAGTAAAAAAAAGACGCGGTATTTGGTTAATTTGTCCTATATGTGCAAATCAAAATCGGGCAAATTTTTCCTTTTACTCGGGGTAGAGCAGAAACCTAAAAAATTGAATAAAAAAAGGAAGAAGCCCATTCAGGAACAAGAAAAAACCATCGCTATTTCAACTGAATATCGATGAAAAAAAATATCAATGAATCAAGTTAGTCTGACAGGCCTAATAAATTGTTTTATTATAGGATATCTAATAAAAGGGGCCAAAACTTTTTTTTTCTTTTACTTTTAAAAAGGGAGCAAGCCCTTCTCTTATCTTATAAGTCTTATAAGTTATAAGTTAGAAATAAAAGCCTTCTATCAAAAAAAAAGGGGGGGTCGACACATTGATTTTTTCACAATTTTTGTTGAACCGTATGCATCAAAAGGTGCTTGTACGGCTCCTAAGGAATAAAATTTTATCCTAATCAACCGACTTTATCGAGAAAGATTGTTTTTTTTAGGCCAAGAGGTTGATACCGAAATCTCGAATCAACTTATTAGTCTTATGATATATCTCAGTATAGAAAAGGATAGCAAAGATCTTTATTTGTTTATAAACTCTCCTGGTGGATGGGTAATATCTGGAATGGCTATTTATGATACTATGCAATTTGTGCGACCCGATGTACAGACAATATGCATGGGATTGGCCGCTTCAATAGCATCTTTTATCCTAGTCGGAGGAGCAATTACCAAACGTATAGCATTCCCTCACGCTTGGCGCCAACGAGTTTTTTTATTTTCCAGAAAAAAATACTATGCCTTCGCCATCGGAAATATGAATTAGTTAAGTAATAATAGCATGGCACTTCGAATTCGATATGACATTTTTTAAATTCAAAAAAAAAAATTAGATTATATATTGAAAGAGTAGTATGAGATAAGGAAGGGGTATTTCAAATGATATCTTACCTATTCGGGCACATCTCAGCGTCACAAACTTTGTTTTCACACCGGAAGCTTATTTACAAAATAAAAAAAAAAAAGAAACTTTGGGATTGCTGAATCATAGACGAATCAAAAAAATGATATATATAAAGCAACGGAACCATCATAGTATTTTTTTAACTCCTACAAAATACAAAAAAGAAGGATGGTAATTGGATCAGTTATGGATGCGCGTATAATACAACCTATATGTTTTTTCTTTCGCCGAAAGGAAAGGTCAAAAATAAAAATTCCATTATGGAGCCGTATGCAATGCACAAAAAAAGCCTGTACGGTTATTTAATTTTCTCTGTTTTTTTGGTTCTCTCGCCTCATTCTGCGAAATCGAGGAACCTTTTCTATTATATTATCAGGGTAATGATCCATCAACCCGCTAGTTCGTTTTATGAGGCACAAACGGGAGAATTTATCTTGGAAGCGGAAGAACTACTAAAAATTCGCGAAACCATCACAAGGGTTTATGTACAAAGAACGGGCAAACCTATATGGGTTGTATCCGAAGACATGGAAAGGGATGTTTTTATGTCAGCAACAGAAGCCCAAGCTCATGGAATTGTTGATCTTGTAGCGGTTCAATAAGAAATAGGAGCGATTTCATGCAAATTCACAATTGCTAATTTTATATCTTTTTAGATTAAAGGTTTAGTTTCATATTCTTTTGAATATTAAAAAAAATATATATTGAAGAGAAGTAATTCAGAATTAGCCGGTTAGAACCAATCTAAACCAGCCCATTATTTATATTATTCCGTATGCCAACCATTAAACAACTTATTAGAAATACAAGACAGCCAATCCGAAATGTCACGAAATCCCCAGCGCTTCGGGGGTGCCCTCAGCGACGAGGAACATGTACTCGGGTGTATGTGCGACTCGTTTAGATCATAGACTGAGACACAAAAAGTAAATTCTTTTTGAAATATCAAAGATCAGTACCTGTGAATAAAATAGAATGGAGGAACTCGATTCATTATTTAAAAAAGATAGATCGTTCATATTTTCTATTGTGTCTGAAACTTATGGTTTACATTGGTGCAAATCCAATCCATTTTTTAGAAAACCCCCAATGATAACAAATGATTATCCATTAAGCGGGGGAAATTCCATTTTTTATTAAAAAGATTCCACTCTTGAAAGAAAAGAACGGACTAACAGGGTAAACGACCAAATCAATTTTAAAAATGAAATACCGTTACTGTATTATAAAGTAGATCTCATTGTGAAAGACCTATTACTGGAATATTCATGGGGTAGAGCCAAAGAATGTGAATTGTACAAGTTACCCATAGTATTGATTAATTAAAAGAAGGAGCTCCGGTGTATAGAGAGGACCTCACCGTTTTAGAAGTAACCATAGAAACGATGGAACCCACTATTTATCCATTTCTATTTACTACTTTTTTTTGTAGTTATTCTATTTTTTATATCAAGTATCAAGGGAAAATACCTAGCAAAAAATAGTGGTCGGGAAGGTTAGATTAGCAAAAGCCATTGGAATTTTTTTTTATACATTGGAATAATTCGTTTGGTTATTAATGACTAGTAAAGGGGAAAAGAATAACTAAAAAAGAATTAGTTATTCATCAAAGTTTGATTTATTCAATGACTAGAATTAAACGCGGGTATATAGCTCGGAGGCGTAGAACAAAACTTCGTTTATTTGCATCAAGCTTTCGAGGGGCTCATTCACGACTTACACGAACTATGACTCAACAGAGAATAAGAGCTTTAGTTTCGGCTCATCGGGATAGGGGTAAAAGAAAAAGAGATTTTCGTCGTTTATGGATCACTAGAATAAATGCCGTAATTCACGAAACGGGGGTATTCTATAGTTATAATAGATTCATACACAATCTGTACAAGAAGCAATTACTTCTTAATCGGAAAATACTTGCACAAATAGCTCTATTAAATAGGAGTTGTCTTTATACGATTTCGAATGAGATCAAAGAATAAGGCAATTGGAAGAAATCCACTAAAATATTTGAAATCTAGTTCTAAGGAGAATGAGCTCGGGGAAGGTAGAGTAGAAATTAGTATTATAAAAAAAAGTCATCAAAAGAAAAGGAGGGTATATAGTCGCTAAAAAAAGAGTTATTTTTTTTCTTTTTGACGATTCTTTTCTTTTTTTTTTTTTTATGACAGACACAGACGTAACAATCAAAGTTTCATTCTTGATTCTTGATTGGAGTTGTCGAACAAAATATTAACCTCTTTTTTAATTCCTTCAGATTGGAATTGTTATTCAATTGAAGAACAAGTCTATTTTTTTCTGGTTCTAAGACTAGTAGTTCTAGGGGTCGACTCACTTCTTTCAAATTGTTTCTGATTATTAAGAAACGGTAACAAAGATAAAATACGAGCTTGTTTTATAGCAATAGTAATTAATCGTTGTTGTTTTAAAGTCACTCTATTCACCCGTCTAGATAATATTTTTCCTTGTTCACTAATAAATCGACTAATTAAACTCATGTTTCTATAATCAATTCGATCCCCCGATTGGATCGGGGGCAAACGCCTACGAAAAGATCGCTTGGATTTAATAAAAGGTCGCTTAGATTTATTCATAATTTTTTATTCCTTATCTCTAAAATCCTATTTTGATCGGATGAAAATCAAAACGATTTCTATTTCTATATAGAATTAAGACTATAGGATTAGATTTCTTTCTATTGATTTATTTGTTTATATTTATATATATGTAATAATATATAATATAGATACTATCATTATTCCTGTTTTTAAAATAAAAGTTGACATACAAGCACTTAATTTGATCTATTTCTTGATTTCCCCGTGAATTGTATGTTTATAACAATAGGGACAAAATTTTCTCAATTCCAACCGACTGGGGGTGTTATGCCGATTCTTTTGGGTAATATATCTGGAAATTCCCGCAGATTCTTTCTTAATATCATTTCGAACACAACTGGTACATTCCAAAATAATTGTTACTCGAACATCTTTACCCTTGGCCATGAAACCTCCTTTAGATTTATAATTCACCCCAATCTTCTATTTTCATTTTAGGATCCAGAAAGAACAAGAACCAAAAAAATAGAAGCTGTTAACTAAAAAAAATTTCTGAAATATTTCGTTGCAATGAATATAAATTAGTAATTAAATAAAAATAATAAGCAATACAATGATTTTTTGAAAACTATATTGAAAATCTTTGTACAGGATTTTTTTAAGTCTCTCATAGGATACTCTTTCGCTAGCAACACCTTTTTTATTCTATATACTAATATAATTTTAATTGGATCCTGAACCCTCCTTTTTATGACCTTTCGCCCCCCCCCCTTTTCAAATTTATTCTAAAAAATTCGAAAAAAAAAGGGGGGTTAGTCCCTGGTCGTTGATCGTATCTCTCAATTTTTTAACCCTTTCTGATGTTAATAACTAGAATGAAAAAAAGGGAAATGTTAATGCATCTGGAAATAAACGATTAATCTCTATTAATAAACCTGCTAACGAACCGAACCATAGAGTACTTAGTACCGGTGCTACGGAAAGATATGTTTTTAGATCTCGCATTTGAAATCCTCCTTCTTTCTTCTTTATTGTATTACAATATATATAGTAATATATATAACTACGGATGTACATGTAGTTAAGAAGTTCTTTTAGTTGTATACGTAACCCCCCATTTTCAAAATTAGAATTGAAATATTGTCTACTAGAACGATCTTATAGATTCCAGTTTCAAATGGAAACGGTCGATTTATGTAAAATTTGATGTCAAATTGAGAGAATTTTCGTAAAAAAAGTCATTTTTTTATTATATATATATGTTTGTTATCTGATATGATAAAAAAACGAAGGATAATGAAGGGTGTGGAAAACAAGACAGGAATTCTTTACAATGACACTGTAAACCAATTGAAAGGGATGTAGCGCAGCTTGGTAGCGCGTTTGTTTTGGGTACAAAATGTCACGGGTTCAAATCCTGTCATCCCTACCTATTACTGCTCAGAAGAGCAGTAACGAGGGATCTATTTTAGATCTATCCAATTTTAATAAAATTGGACATACATATAATTGTGAAATTTATGATATACTATGATTATCATAGTATATACGTATAAAATGGATTCGAGTTAAAGAATGTCCTCTTTCTAGCCTTTTTTTTTTTTA